AGATCGATGTATTCCCAGAAATAAAATGACATCCATAACATCTATGTCAGCTTTTTTATCTGAATTCATTCAAATCTACTCGCTTTCTAGATGATCCCTCTAGAGGAGGAGAATTATATCAACTCTGTCTAGTTTCTTCGTTCCCTATTTCTACTCACAGGATCCTGAGGAAAAGAATTTGGTTTCCACCGAGCGGAAACAATATGCCGATGGTTCTAGTAAACCAAAACCACCGTTTTCTAGCTAAAAGCTTCAATCTCCCTTTTACAACACAAAAATTGAAGATCTAGTTACGATTGGAAATAAACTTTTGTATCTTTATCCATGTATCCTTGACTCATACTCATTCAATTGGAAGAGTTGATCCAATGCAAAAAAATTATGCTTCACGATTCCATAATCCAATTTGATCTTTATTCAATTTATAATTGACCTTTGGATACAAATCGTGAGAATGTATATTCTTCCTCAAATATGCCATTGAGAGGTAAAGGATTAAACCTTTTTAAGAAATAAAGTTTTGATTCGGAATATGAAAAAACCGAAAGACCCCTTAACTATTTAAGTTGTTAATAGAACGAATCACACTTTTACCACTAAACTATACCCGCTACAATTTATATATTGTATATAAATGGAGGAACATTTGTCAAACAAAGAGATGAGATACAATCAAGATAGCATCAGAATCATGAAAATGATAGTGTTTACGTGTATTTTGCCCCCCGGAAACTTGAAAATAGGCGAATAGCAAAAAGCTTATCTTATTTAAATAAGATAAAAAGTTATAATTATACTTTTCGTTTGCTGGGAAGTCATTACTGAGAGTCCCGGTCCGAAGGAGTCATTGAAGCCGGATCATCCAAATGATCAATTCTGTATACACAGTTCTTTTCGACTTTCCTTTAAACTGTCAGATCTTATGAATTTAGGTCAATTGATCTCAAGTGTTCAAATAAAGCTTGTTCTTTTAATTGAACAAGTAAATGATCTATTTATAATTAATTATAAATAATCAATATGAAAAATATGTATGTTTATATAGTTGAGGTTATTTTTTATTTAATATATGTATGTGTATGTGTTTTTTTAGTCCACTTTTTCCAGTAAGTAAATTTTTATTTATAAAAGAATAAAAAAAAAAGAACATTAAGAAGAAAATAAAAATAGAAAATATTTCTTATTAATAATAAGAAATGATGAAACTTCCATCATAGGAATGGGGATGGAAATTGCCCTTGTTGCTTCTTTAATAACAAGTATTTATGATTTGATATCAAATCATAATTGAATTGGTTGATCCATGAATGATTGATTCATTGAAACTAAAAATAAGTAATGGCCCGGCCAGTACTCCAGTACTTAAATTTGGCCGGGGGAATAAATCTTTTGTACAAAATCAATAAGGCATTTTTTCTATTGGTGATATCTCTTTCGAATCATTATATAAATTGAATTGCGGATCAAATTTGTAGATATCTTAATCTTAATATATATTTATATATATAATTATATTATAGAATTTATATAATATAGAATTTATATAATTAATTCTCTTTTTTTTATATTTTTATATTGGTTATATGTTATTTTTCTATCCTTCTAATAAGGAAAGAAAACTGGGGTTTTTTTGATCAATCTTTACTTCAACTTCACGTGTCACATCACATAAAAAATTTTTCAAATTGTAATTTGGAGAGATGGCTGAGTGGACTAAAGCGTCGGATTGCTAATCCGTTGTACGAATTATTTGTACCGAGGGTTCGAATCCCTCTCTCTCCGCTCTATCTAATCACTTGAAACTTTCAAATTCGAAAAAATATCAATCAATCCCTTAGATTTTATCATCAAAAAAATAAGAAAAAAGAAAGGAAAAACGAAAAAGATCTTATGGTTATTCCTCACGTCCAGGATTGCGCCCTGGATCATTAGATAAGAATCCGAAAATGAAGAGAGAAACAAAGAATATCACTACTGTATAAACGAAGAGTTTGAGAGTAAGCATTACACAATCTCCAAGATTTTTTTTTATGGGAATGGATTACCTAATTTTTTTGGACCACATATGCTATTTTAACATGACACCTCACAATCACAATAAAAAAAAATTTTCACTAATTTATTTGTAATAAGATTCTGAGTCCTTCGTTAGAAAAATTTTCTTGTTACCCCCACAATTACAATTAGGTATTGTGGAAGACCTAATAAAGTCTTTGTTCACTGGAAGGTCAGAGTCAGAACAAGGAAATAAATGGATTCAAATTAATTACTATGGTTATTCAATATCAAAAATTTCTATTTTTTGAATCGAGGGTTCATAATGTAAGACTATCCAATCTTATTAATTTTTTTGATCAAAAAAATCATGAATTTAGGAAAGTATTAAAGATTTCAGCGAAAACTTACAGCGGCTTGCCAAACAAAGGCTAAGAGAAAAAAGAATAAAGGTATGATGGGCATAACGTCTACGATTGGATTGAAAAAGGCATAAGCCTCGGGCAATTTGGCGAAGAAAAAACTACTTGAATAAAGGGCGTAATTAAGACAGATACAGATTAAACTAAAGATATTAAGCATAAAAAAATTTTGGTTCTTGTAGATTAGATAATTTGATTTTGATTGAGTTACTTTATATAATATAAGGTAAAAAATATATAATAAATATAAGATAAAAATAAAAAGGGCAGGTCAAAAAAATCCCCTTTTTCTATTTTTAAACGAGAATACAAGGAATTCTACTTTCATACAATATTTTAATTTAATTTTATGTAATGATCAATAAATTTTTGATTATTCTATATCGACATGTGTCATGTCGAATCCTAGCAACAAGATTTCCCGTATGTATCTTATTTGGGTTGGGCTGGAATTGACGAATAACCAAAACTAATAATAGTCTTTATGAGTGTCGAATAGAAATCTAAATGGGGCGTGGCCAAGCGGTAAGGCAACGGGTTTTGGTCCCGTTACTCGGAGGTTCGAATCCTTCCGTCCCAGATCGTTTCAATCAGAAACGACAAATGGAATCACATTGTATCCGACAGTAAACATAAAATTGTTAAAGAAAATCTTTATAAATATAAATGAATAAATGAACGAACAAGTCTATATATTATGTATTGTTATTGTCCTATTTTAGTAACAATCATTCGGTTAAGTGAAAAAGAATCAAAAATGCCTTAAATATCCATAATTACTTATGGATTACTTACGGGAAAAATATTGTATATGATAGATACGAAAAAATAAGAATAAGAGGAGTATGATTTTCTCTTTTCAGATGAAAGAATAACGACCTTAATCTTACCTTACACGATACCTTTTCTATTCCATGCCCATGAAAGCCAATAAACTTTATTCCCAATCTATCTATGTTTTAAATTAAACAATTTATAATTCAATTGAACATGATGAAAATTTGTACCTCTTTAGTGAATGAGATATCTGCTAAAAATTTGGAGTTATTCATTGTGAGTGCGTCGACTTGTTGATTGAATTAGAGATCAAATTCAGTCATGAACGAAAATATGTTTTCCGGCTATAACCCGAAGTCGGAGATTCTTTAAACTATTTTTACGGAATTTTTCATGATATGAATCTTTGGTACTCGAAAGAAGTGTGATAAATCGATATTGTCGAGAAACTTCCGACCTTTCCGGGTCATTGGAATAGCTTATTTAGTTAAAATGATTTTGTTCCGGGATTTGGAATACCTTAAATACCTTAAAGGTCCTTCTTTTTCTTTTGAGGTTTATAGCTTATTTGGTCGAGAAAGATGGGCTCCATCATTTCATGATTCATGATTGGTCGTCCCGAACAATCTATTAAAGATATAAATAAGTCTTAAGCAAACTCGTTTATTCGTCTTTTTTTTTTATTAATTTATATGTATATGATATGGGTTTCAAAAATTGTTTCTGAGCCCTCTCCAGAAAATACTTATCTATCCATAGATAGATAGAAAATATGGACTATATAGTAATAATACTATTATAGTATAGTATTATGTACCGGTATATACCGTTCGACCCAATGACTATTCATCATTCTATATTGAATCAATTTCATATTATATTGGTTCGAAATGAAATTAGAGAAATGTTATGGTAAAACTTCGTTTGAAACGATGTGGTAGAAAGCAACGTGCGACTTGAAGGACATGATCGGCTGTGGATTCTGACATCCACCATTTTCTATAAGAATGAAGATGCTCTCAGCTCGACATAGTTTGTTCTATTCCACTAGGAACCTAATTTGTGTTAGGTACTAATTTAAATAGTACATGATGAAGCTCGAGCAGAAAAAGTAAAAGTATTGATTCATTTATCGGGGGGAAGAATCTAGGGTTAGTGACAATTAATAAGTTGGACCAACTTTGTAAGTATATCCTCAATATAGAAATCAAAAGGGTCAAATTAAAACAAGTAAAAAAACGCAAAAGGTATGTTGCTGCCGTTTTGAAAGGAATAAGGATCACCGAAGTAATGTCTAAACCCAATGATTTCACAAAGCAAAGATAAAGGATTCTAAAACAAGGAAACACTATTTTCAATTGTCTCAACAATTGTATCAGAATCAGAATGAAGAATCAAAAAAGATTCGAGACGAGATAAACAAAGGAGGTTAGAGACAGCTCAATAAATGTCTAAGGAGTTCCCCTCGAACTCTTTCAGAATTACTCAACTTGAGTTATGAGTACGACTGAGATTTACTTTTTCTGTAAGGAATAAGAAAAAACCACTTAAATCATATTCTAATTTATGATTTTATAGATCCATGGGCCAATTATATACTTAAATATACAGAAATTAGAATCATTTTTCTCGAGCCGTATGAGGAGAAAACCTCCTATACGTTTCTAGGGGGGGTGAATTGTTTATCTACATCTATCCCGATGAGCCATCTATCGAATCGTTGCAATTGATGTTCGATCCCGAAGAGACGGAAGAGATCTTCGAAAAGTGGGTTTTTACGATCCGATAAAGAATCAAACTTATTTAAACGTTCCTGTTATTCTATATTTCCTTGAAAAGGGCGCTCAACCTACAGTAACTGTTCATGATATTTTAAGGAAGGCAGAATTCTTTAAAGAAGGAACTTCGAGTTAATTACTTTATTTTCATTAAAAATTTGAAAATTTCAATAAAAATAAAGTAAAAAAAAAAAAAGATAGAGGGTAACTAGCCTCTATCTTTGTGTAATTATTTCCCCGGAATTTACCGACAAAGGCGGGATACATTTTTCTTATGATATCTCTATTGATTGAATGAGCTCGAGATTTTTTCTCTATCCCTTCCTTATTTTTCCATTCAAATTTCTTATTTCTCTTATGCCAATCCAACGCAAGGCTTTTTTTTAGAAAAAAAAAAAACAATGGATTTTCTCAGTATTCCATTCATATTGACAATGTTGTATTGAACCAATATAATTCGATCGTAGATAAATAAATCCGTTTATCCCTACCCCATATTGGTTCTTTCCTTTACTTAAATCAAATGAGGGAGGGTTTTGCTGGATTTATTGTAATACAAGACGTATTTTCTTAACAACAAAAAAACATACACAACGGATCAAGAGAAAAATGGGTGTCAATTTGAAAATCTCTATCGGATTGGGAATCTATTGTTTTTTAATCCGATCCGCTCATTTTTATATTTTTATGTTTATTACAATTACAAATTGATCAACAAATCTTTCTTTTACATTTAGATTTGTTGCTAGTTCAATGTTTTGATTTTGACGGAGTCCTCCGCAGTACAATCCAATTAAATTTTTGCATTTCGATCGTATCTACACTAACACTAATATATATATTTTGATATATTTTTTATTTTCCGGGTTGCTAACTCAATGGTAGAGTACTCGGCTTTTAAGTGCGACTATGATCTTTTACACATTTGGATGAAGCAACGAATTCGTCCAGACTATTGGTAGAGTCTATAAGACCACGACTGATCCTGAAAGGTAATGAAGGAAAAAACAGCATGTCGTAATAAGATATAAATTGATTTATTAATCTATTTTTTTTTTTATTCAAATAGAACTTTAAATTTATCCTTACTAGATCGTTACAAAATATTGTGTTGATTTTTTGAAAGGGACAAAATAAATTCACATTTACAATTTGGTCTAATGAATAAATGGATAGAGTCCTATGGCTCCAATTCTGGTAAAACAAAAAGCAACGAGCTTATGTTCTTAATTTGAATGATTACCCAATCTAATTAGACGTTAAAATAGATTAGTGCCTGATGCGGGAAAGAGTTCTCCTATGAGTGGACCATTGATTCTTTTTTTTTTTTTGAATCCTAACTATTCTCCATTATGAATTGGAGACAGATGTGTAGAAGAAAGAGTATACTGATAAAGAGAATCTAATTTATTCCAAAATCAAAAGAGCGACCGGGTTGCAAAAATAAAGGATCTTGGACCCTCTGTTTATTATAATAAACATAAACCAATTCCAATTGGAGATAAAAAGATAGGAAAGAGATCTGTTGATTGGACTCCCCGTCTCGGGGTATATCTTTTGATTTATACTGAGTAGATAGTATACTATCTATTATAGTATATACATAATCTATACCCCGTTCTGACCATATTATATTGCACTATGTATCATTTGATAACCCAAGACACGCCCCCCTGTCTCCGTTTTAAATAGAGAAATTGAAATGGAAGAATTACAATTACAAGGATATTTAGAAAAAGATGGATCTCGGCAACAAAACTTCCTATATCCGCTTATATTTCAAGAGTATATTTACACACTTGCTCATGATCATGGGTTAAATAGTTCGATTTTTTACGAACCCATGGAAATTGTGGGTTTAGGTTATGACAATAAATCCAGTTCCGTACTTGTGAAACGTTTAATTACTCGAATGTATCAACAGAATTCATTGATTTATTCAATGAATGACTTTAACCAAAATCGATTCGTTGGGCACAACAATTCTTTTTATTCTAATTTTTATTCTAAAATGGTATCAGAAGGTTTTGCAGTCATTGTGGAAATTCCATTCTCGCTTCGATTAGTACCTTCCTCCGAAGAAATACCCAAATCTCAGAATTTACGATCTATTCATTCAATATTTCCCTTTCTAGAGGACAAATTGTCGCATTTAAATTATGTCTTAGATATACTAATACCATATCCTATTCATCTAGAAATCTTAGTGAAAATCCTTCAATGCTGGATCCAAGATGTTCCCTCTTTGCATTTTTTGCGATTCTTTCTCCATGAATTTCATAATTGGAATAATTTTATTACTCCGACTAAATCTATTTCCGTTTTTTCAAAAGAAAATAAAAGACTATTCCGGATCCTGTATAATTCTTATGTATCTGAATATGAATTTGTATTCGTTTTTCTTCGTAAACAATCCTATTATTTACGATCAACATCTTCCGGAGCCTTTCTTGAACGAACACATTTCTATGTAAAAATAGAACATCTTATAGATGTGTGTCATAATCATTTTCAGAAAATCCTATGGT